TAGTTCGATCCAAAACTTGAGATAATGGGTGTAATCCGAAAAAGGATTCATAAGTAGTTGTTAACGGAGTTGAAGTTACCAAATTCTGAGGAGTAGGTATCAATTTATGCCTAATTGCTCCGGAGATAGTTCCCTTAACTACATTTTCTAAACGAGCCAGAGCCAACCCGAGCTGGTCTTGTAAAAGATCCGCTACAGAGCGAATACGTTTATTTTTCAAATGATTCATATCATCAAGTGTACCCATTCCAAATTTCATCCCAATCAAATGATCGGCAGCTGCTAATATATCTCGTGGTAACAAAAATATATTGTTCTGAGGTATATTAAGATTCAGTCTCCAATTAATATTTCGGCGACCAATCCTTCCTAATTCACACCTTTGGTGAAAGAATTTTTTTTGTAATTCCTTACATAAGGATTCAGAAAATATTGGATCCCCACCTACACAAGAAAATTGTTGATAAAACTCCAAAATAGCATTTTCTTTTGACCCAATTTTTTTTTTCTCCTTATCTGTCAAGAAAGATAAGAAAATTTCAGGGTAGCAAACATTCTCTAGAATTTCTCGTAGATTCGAACCCATAGCTGATGATAGAACTAGAATAGATATTTTCTGTTTCCTACTCACCCGAGCCCATATTCTTGCTTTTTTATCAATCTCTAATTCTAACCTGCCTCCCCAATCTGATATTATGGTGCCGGTATAGACCGAAATCCCGTTATGATCCAATTCTGACTGGTAATAGATACCAGGACTTTGCAATATTTGATTGATCACAATTCTGTATATTCCGTTTACTATAGAAGTTCCAAGGGAATTCATTAAAGGAATGTTTCCAATAAAAATTCTTTGTTCTTGCATATTCCTACTGGTTTTCCAAATTAATCCCGCGGATACATATAATTCAGAAGAATATGTAAGTGATTCATAGACAGCATCTCGTTCTTTTATCAGAGGTTCTACCAATTGATATGTTTCCACAAATAATTGAAATTCAATTTCGTGATCTATATCTTCAATTTTTGGAAACTTAGAAAGTTCTTCTATTAAACCCTGATCAATAAACCGATAAAACCCTTCAAATTGTATCTGATTAAATCCGGGTATTGTAGATGTTCCCTCTTTTCCATCCCCAAGCATCTTTTTTGAATTTCCCATTTATCCGTTTATTGAAAAAATCCCATCCCATCTCTCATTCTTCACCGAATCATATCCATAGAATTCGATCTAGCAATAATGGAATTTCTATTCTGTTTACTGAATCACATGAAATTTTATCCAACTCCAAGATATATGGAATGTATGAAATACTTATGAACGGCGACTAGATTCAATTGGAATTTTTTATAAGAAATAGATCCAAATGGAACAGAATTGAGAAATACCACTTGAACTTACGGAGTTTTGTAAAGACTAGAAAAAAAAGTCATTTCATTTTCACCTATGATATTACATATTCCAATTCGATTGCATACCATAAAAAATGTATTCATCATTGGATCTGTTCGAGCAGATAAACATATAATAAATAGAAAACTCTTTTTTTAACCACTTTACTTTTTCATGTATTTATATTTCATTGTTCAAAAAAATATTTGCAAAAAAGAGATTTATTTTTACCTATTTTGAATAGAATAGTGAGAATATCATTGAATTGAAGTAGGTAAGAAAACTTGTGTTTTTTTATTTATTAATTTTGTTTATTATTAAAATAAAAAAGAATGCACAGATATATATGTCTCTTTTTCTTCTTTTCTTGTGGTACAGTTCTATTTGGGACAGCACATGCTGTGCTCTATCAAAAAGGAAATTTTATCTTCAAGGTATTCAATGAAAAATTGAAATATAAAAATTTATTGAGAATTACTCCTCAAAAGCATCCCTAGAGAGATAAAATACCCCATTATAGAGCTATAACTCTATAACGTATGTTCTGATTCTGGGGTTTACATATACTCATCATTACTGTTATAATTGAAATTGAAGAAGATTTATTTTTAATTGAAAAAACTCAATATCGATTAGTTAGAAATCCATTTGTAATGATTTTATTAATATTTTTAGAAATAAAAAAAAATGTAGATTTTCATTTTAATTCAAAAATGGTCATGAATTTACAGTCAATAGTTAATGGTTCTGGTTTGTACTGGATTCTATATTTTGTGACTGAAAATCTATATATATAAATTTTTCAGAGTTGAAAAAAAAAAAGAAAATTGGAATCTAGTTTCTATCGTGTTGGCGGCATGGCCGAGTGGTAAGGCGGGGGACTGCAAATCCTTTTTCCCCAGTTCAAATCCGGGTGCCGCCTCAACAACAGACTTTAAATCCCCTATTATAGTAGGAAAAGACTCTTGATACTTTCTTTTCGTTATTCTAAGCCCCTGGCTCTCGAGGTTCTATTCTCTAACCTAAAGTTTTGCCTATCAGATTCAAGGAAAACTTAAAGTAGTGTAGGGAAATCGGTAAATCTTTACTTGCCACTACTAATTTAGTTACACTTACTGAGTCTTCAATTAGATTGGATAGCCAGAGAGGGAATTAAATTAATAGTTTTGGAAAGGACCTAAGATACTTTGGATACAGACTCATGAAAGTCTCGGAATGCTCAGACATTCAATCAATATTAGATTAGATGAAGAATTGCCTTTAATTTTACTTCCAAAAATAAAAAACGATAAAAGAAAGAAAAAGTCTTATTATTTCTACATGTGAGTCAGATTCCTTGGATACTTCGAAAAGTGTCTGTTTGCTTGTGTTTACATCTTGTCGATTCCACTAGAAATTCTATAATAAGAATAACTCATTATAAGATAAGTGGATTTTTTGGAGTAGTTCATCAATGGTGACCAAATACCTCTCCCTTTTTTTGACTCTGCACCAGTGATTTCACTATTATTAGTGAACAATAATGGAATAGTTTCTTCATATTCATAGAAATAGGGGACAGAATTCACATGGATATAGTAAGTCTCGCATGGGCTGCTTTAATGGTAGTTTTTACATTTTCCCTCTCTCTCGTAGTGTGGGGAAGAAGTGGACTCTAGAAATACTTCTAATTGCGGTAATAATTAAACTCTATCAACCTGTATCAATTGTTTGAGTTTTCTATAGCGTTCGGCAATTTTTTTAAGATTTTTTTTTAGAAATTCGATTTATGTTTTGTTTTATTGACTCATTTTCTATTTTTATATCAGGGTTTACATGGTTAACCATTCATGGGGTAACCCCTTTCGAAATCTGAAGAAGCTTCCATCGAATTGGGATTATCTGTTTGGGATTATCTGTATTAAATGGATCAAACAAACAAATGAAATTGAGAAAGTATGTACATACATTTCATATTCTATTTAATTTATATTGACGTTTATAAAGAAAAAGAGAGATATAGGTGGATTCCTTTATATTAAGATATTTCACTTGTATCTTTATACATTACAATAACCAAAATGGCTAGTATGGTAGAAAGAGATCTCTTTCTACCATACTAGCGGGCCCCTTAGGATACTACTATTGAGTCTAATGCATTCGTTTCATTTAAGACGAGAAATTGAAATCTTTTTTTTTTCGTTGATAGTAAAATTGTATTCAAATTAATCATTTTGACTAACCGTTTTTACGTAAATTATAAGCAAAAAAGCAGTAGGAACGAGAATGAAGAGTGCAGTAGCAATAAATGCAAGAATATTGACTTCCATAATTTAATCGTTTATTATTATTTTTTTTTCTTTGGAATATCTCGGGATTTAATCCCATAGAGATGAGAAATCTTTCGCTTGTAAACTCACTCAGATTAATTAGATTTCGATGATATCGAATGAAAGAAATATCATGAATAACAATATCGGAGCTATAAAATCGATTCATCGTCAAGAATTTAATAGTATAACATAGGAAGATCTTTTATCCACACCGAATACATAATGAGATTCCTGATCCAATCAAAAAATATTTATTTATGATTCTTTTTCCCGCCTTTATTTTCTACAACCTAGTAGTTTACTTTCCTTGTACAATCATCTGATGAAGTATCATAAAAAAACCTTTTCTACTTCGATTCTTTACAAAAATAGTTTCTAAAGAACCTTAAATAAACAATAGAAATCAAATAGAGAAAACAAGTACGAAGTTCAATTTTAAATTAAAAAAAATTTAAAGGGTCTATCATCTTTTTGGAAAACAAAGAAAGGGAATGTGACAAAGACGAGTCCCTGTAAAAAAACGAAAATATTCCAAAAAATTAACTCGTTAATTTTTCTTACGAGTTTTTTCTTCGACATCGACTCTAATCTTTAAAAAGAGCATATTCATTAGGGAAGAAGGGAAGACACATTTTATCTTTATTTTGAAAATATCCTCTTTCCTTGGTTGGATTCGAACTATTTAAAATTCCTTGACTTCATAGAAAGAAAAGTATATATAGGTACTCTTGGCAAATGTATTATACGCTATCCTATTCCATTTTCCTACACGAATTAATGGGAGATCAGTTGACAAAAAGCGGAAACCCCATACAGTATCTCTTTCTTGAAGTGTTGAATGCTCTCAATAATTATAATTAATTTACATATGTCTCTCTACCCTAGTTAAAATAATCGACTTTTGCTTTATGAAAAAAGAAAAATAAAACAAAAAGATAAATGAAACCATTTTCATCCCCTTGCCCCGAAACAAAAAGGGGAGTTGATGTATTGAATCCGCCGGGACTGACGGGGCTCGAACCCGCAGCTTCCGCCTTGACAGGGCGGTGCTCTGACCAATTGAACTACAATCCCATGGAAATCAAGTGGGTAGCTGACATATTCTTTCTTATGATTTCATTTTAATCATTTCAATTTTAGATTCAAATTTTGGTTTTGTAACAAAGAAAGTCACAAGTGATATATTGAGATCTATATGTATATCACTTTAGTGCGAGCAAGACGGATTACTGGGTAATCCTTGCATTATTATCAAATCGATTGATAATCTATTTTTGTTGTAAAAAATAGATTAT